CAGCAAAATCATTCTATTCGATCTAATAAGTACCTTGTGTCAGAATTGAGAAATTCTATGGGTCGAATTTTTAGTATTCTCTTATTTATCACCTGTGTCTACTATTTAGGCAGAATACCATCCCCTATTGTCACTAAGAAACTGAAAGAAACCTCAGAAACGGAAGAAGAGGGAGAAAGTGAGGAAGAAAACGATGTAGAAACAATTTCAACTTCCGAAACGAGGGAGACTAAACAGGAACAAGAGGGATTCACCGAAGAAGACCCTTCCCTTTATTCGGAAGAAAAGGAGGATCCGGACAAAATAGATGAAACGAAAGAGATCCGAGCAGAAAAAACAAAGGATGAATTGGACTTTAACTTTAAAGAGACATGCTATAAAGATAGCTCAGTTTATGAGTATTCTTATCTTGATACCCATCAAGATAATTGGCAATTGGGAAGACTTAAACTTAAAGAAGATAAAAAAGAAAAGACTTATATAATATATAAAAAACCTCTTGTGAATTTTCTTTTCGATTATAAACGATGGAATCGTCCATTGCGATATATAAAAAATGATCGATTTGAAAATGCTGTACGAAATGAAATCTCACAATATTTTTTTTATACATGTCCAAGTGATGGAAAAAAAAGAATATCTTTTACATATCCACCCAGTTTATCGGCTTTTTCGGAAATGCTAGAACGTAAAATTTTTTTGTACATGACAGAAAAACTATCCCATGAAGACCTGTATAATTATTGGATTTATACCAATGAACAAAAAAAATACAACTTGAGTAATGAATTACTAATTCGAATAAAAGTTCTAGAAAAAGAAAAGAGATCCCTTGTTATAGATATGCTCGAAAAAAGGACCAGATTGTACAATGATGAAAATGAACAAAAATGCTTGCACAAAACATATGATCCTCTTTTGAATGGACCATATCGCGGAACAATAAAAAAATTATATTCAAAGAATGATTTAATCAGTAGTAGAACGGAAGATGTGTTTTGTATAAAAAAGATTCATGATATACTTTATACGTATACTGATTCCCGAGAATTTGAACATAAAAAAAATTTACTTGATGGGGAATCAGTACTTAATTTTATTGGAAATTCTTTACCCTCAATATCAATAGACAAATTTTCTTTTGAGTCCACACACAGTTTGAATTTTAAAAGATTTTCTTTGTTGTCTTTATTAGCAGAACAAAAAACGATTGATTTTGAAAGTCAAAGAAAATCTTTTAAATTGCTAATTGATGGAATTACAACTGATCTCACTGATCAAACAACAATTAGAAATAAATCTATTGGAATAGAAGAAATTTTGAAAAAGGTTCCTCGATGGTCATATAAATTAACCGATGGTTTAGAAGAGGAGGAAGAAAATGAAGAAGAATCGACGGAAGATCCCGGGCTTCGTTCAAGAAAAGCCAAACGTGTGATAATTTATACTGATAACGACCAAAATACCAATTCTATTACTACTAATAATAGTATTATTAATAATGATGAAGTGGAAGAAGTAGCTTTAATACGTTACTCACAACAATCCGATTTTCGTCGGGATATAATCAAAGGATCCATGCGTGCTCAAAGACGTAAAACAGTTATTTGGGAAATGTTTCAAGCAAATGTGCATTCTGCACTTTTTTTGGATCGAATAGACAAAACATTTTTTTTCTCTTCTTTTGATATATCTGAAATGAGAAATATTATTTTTAGGAATTGGTTGAGAAGAGAACCAGAATTGAGAATTTCCGAATGGGAAGAAGAGACAAAAGAAAAGGAGAAAAAATACGAGGAAAAGAAAGAGGAAAATAAACGGATACGGATAGCAATATCTGAAACTTGGGATACCATTATATTTGCTCAAGCAATAAGGGGTTCAATGTTAATAATGCAATCCTTTCTTAGAAAATACATTATATTGCCCTCATTGATAATAGCTAAAAATATCGGCCGTATTTTATTATTCCAATTCCCCGAGTGGGGCGAGGATTTGAAAGAATGGAATAGGGAAATGCATGTTAAATGTACCTATAATGGTGTTCAATTATCAGAAACAGAATTTCCAAAGGATTGGTTAACAGACGGTATTCAGATAAAGATTCTATTTCCTTTCTGTCTGAAACCTTGGCGAAAGCCTAAGGTACGATCTCATGATAGCAATCTAACGAAAAAAAAAAGAAAAAAAGACAATTTTTGTTTTTTAACAATCTGGGGAATGGAAGCAGAGCTTCCCTTCGGTTCTCCCCGAAAACAACCTTCTTTTTTTGAACCCATTTATAAGGAACTCGAAAAAAAAATTCGAAAAGTAAAAAAGAATTTTTTTCGAGTTTTAAGAGTTTTCAAAGAAAGAAAAAAATGGTTTATGAAAGTTAGGAAAGAAAAAACAGTATGGATCTTCCCAATAGTTTTAATTCTAAAACGAATAATGAAAGAATTTGAAAAAGTAAACCCAATTTTATTATTTAAATTGAGTAAAGTGAAAGTATATGAACCGAATGAAAAGAAAAAAAATTATAAAACTCCTACTAAAATCACTCGTGAATCGACTATTCAAATTCGATCTATGAATTGTACAAATTATTCATTCATAGAAAAAAAAATGAAAGATCTTGCCGATAGGACACTCACAACAAGGAATCAAATAGAACAAATCACAAAAGACAATAAAAAAATAGCTCTAATTTGTGATGGTAAAAGATTGGAATCGCGTAAAGATATTTTGCAGATACTCAAAGGACAATACATTCAATTATTACGTAAATCACATTTTTTTATGAAATCTTTCATTGAAAAAATATACATAAATATTTTCCTATGTACCATTAATATTTTCAGTATCAATATACAACTTTTCTTTGAATCAAAAAAAAAAATTATCAATAAATCCACCATTTACAACGATGAAACAAATAAAAATACAATAGACTTTATTTCGACTATAAAAAAGTCCTTTTCTAGTACTATTAATAGTACTATTCCTATTACTAAAATAAGTAATAATTCAAATATTTATTACAACTTATCCTCCTTGTCTCAAGCATATGTATTTTACATATTATCACAAACCCAATTATTTAATAAGTATCACTTGAGATCTGTACTTCACGATGATGGGACTTATCCATTTCTTGGGAATACAATTAAGGATTATTGTGTGGCACGAGGAATATTTGATACCAAATCAAGGTACAAGAGAATTCATAAGTCTGGAATAAATGAATGGAAAAACTGGTTAAAGGGTCATTATCAATACAATTTATCTCAGACGAAATGGTCTAGATTAGTACCCCCAAAATGGGGAAATAAAGTCAATAAACGTTATATAATTCAAAATAAAGACTCAATAAAATTGGATTCATATAAAAAAGAAAAAGACCAATTAATTCATTACATGAAACAAAATTGTAATTATGATACAGTGGATTCATTGACGAGTCAAAAAGAAAAATTGAAAAAACACTACAGATATGATCTTTTATCATATGAATATATGAATTATGGGACTAGGGGGGACTCATATATTTATGAATCATTACAAGTAAATGGGAACCGAGAAATTCCATATAATTTCAATACAATGAAAGCCGAATCATATTATATATTAATAACTATAGTTATTAATGATTACCTAGAGGAAGGATATATTGTTGATATAGATCAAAATATGGATAGAAAATATTTTGATTCTAGAATTCTTTGTTTTCCTATTAGAAAGAATATTGATATTGAAGCCTGGATCAATGCGCATATCGACACCAAGATTAATAAAAATACTAATACTGAAACTAATAATTATCAAAAACTTGAAAAAAAAAAACTTTTTGTTTTTGATTGGATGGGAATGAATCAAAAAAGATTGTATCATAAGATATCAAATCCAGAACCTTGGTTCTTCCCAGAATTTGGGCTACTTTTTAACGCATATAAGATTAAACCACAGATCATACCAATTCAATTACTTTTTTTGAATTTCTATGAAAATAGTAGTCAATCTAACAACATTAACTTAGATCAAAAAAAGAATCCTCATATATCATATAATCAAGAAGAATATCTTGAATTAGAAAATTCCAACCAAGAAAAAACTAAACAACAAGGCCAAGGAGATCTTAGATCAGATCTACGAAAACAAAACAAAAAAAAAGATGTTGAAGAAAATCACACGAAATCAGAAATTAAAAAACGTAAAAAGAAAAAACAATCCAAAAGCAATAAGGAAGCAGAACTATATCTTTTCTTGAAAAAATATTTCCTTTTTCAATTAAGATGGGATGACTCCTTGAATCAACAAATGATTGATAATATCAAGGTATATTGTCTCCTACTTAGACTAATAAATACAAAGGAAATTGCGATATCCTCGATTCAAAGAGGAGAGATGTGTCTGGATGTGATGCTGATTCAAAAAGATCTAGCTCTTACAGAACTGATAAAAAAAGGAATATTGATTATCGAACCAATTCGTCTATTTCTAGAAAGAGGTGTAAAATTGATTATATATCAAACCGTAGGTATTTCATTGATCAATAAGAACCAAACTAATGGAAAATACCTAAAAAAAAGATATGTTGATAAGAAAAGTTTCGATAGCTACATTGGACGATATAAGAATATGCTTGCGAATGGAGACAAAAATCATTATGATTTTTTTGTTCCCGAAAATATTCTATCTCCTAGACGTCGTAGAGAATTGAGAATTCTAATTTGTTTCAATTCCTGTAATTGGAATGTTGTGGATAGAAATCCAGCATTTTGCAATGAAAACAAGATAAAGAACTACAGACAATTTTTGAATAAGCAGCTTAATACAGATGCAAATAAATTCAGTAAATTCAAATTGTTTCTTTGGCCCAATTACCGATTAGAAGATTTAGCTTGTATGAATCGTTATTGGTTTGATACCAATAATGGGAGTCGATTCAGTATGTCAAGGATACATATGTATCCGCGATTCAGAATTACCTAATGATATATTTCCTACCTAGTCATATAATATGCGAGATATCTAGTAGATAAAAGCAAAAAAAAAATGTATACATATATTGTGTTACATTCTAGTACATGATACTGATTTAATAGTGTATTCATATCTATTCAACTGGATCTAGGAAGAAATCCGCAGTGCCGAATCTTTTTATTTATTTATATACAAAGAAATCATTCTCTTTCGCGAATACAAAAATACCCTTTTCTATCTAATAAAATTTTCAATTCGATTTGGATGAAGTCAAAAATGGTATATGAATAAATCTAAATTTTTGTCTCTACCAGATTAAAATTATTGGCATAATAATTTATTATTTTTCCCGATCGGTAAAATCCATGAAAAAGAAAGAAAAAGATGAAAAAAAAAAATTATGATCAAAAATTCATTCATCTCAGTTATTCCACAAGAAGAAAAAGAGGAAAACAAGGGATCTATTGAATTTCAAGTATTCAGTTTCACCAATAAGATACGTAGACTTACCTCCCATTTAGAATTGCACAAAAAAGATTTTTTATCGCAAAGAGGTCTACGAAAAATTCTGGGAAAACGTCAACGGCTGCTGACTTATTTGTCAAAGAAAAATAGAGTACGTTATAAGAAATTAATTGGTCAGTTGGATATTCGGGAACCAAAAACTCATTAATTTCAAAATTTCAAGATTCGTTTGAATTTTTTATTAGTTATGATATTTTTCCTTTTAATAAACCTTGTTTTGAGAAATTCAGGAAATAATGAATCGGGGAAGAAAAAATATGACTGTACCGGATACAAGAAAGGGTCTGATGATAGTCAATCTGGGTCCTCACCACCCATCAATGCATGGTGTTCTTCGACTGATTGTTACTCTCGAGGGTGAAGATGTTATTGACTGTGAACCCATATTGGGCTATTTACACAGAGGAATGGAAAAAATAGCAGAAAACCGAACAATTATACAATATCTGCCTTATGTAACACGTTGGGATTATTTAGCTACTATGTTCACAGAAGCAATAACGGTAAATGCACCAGAACAGTTGGGAAATGTTCAAGTACCTCAAAGAGCGAGCTATATAAGAGTAATTATGCTGGAACTGAGTCGTATAGCTTCTCATTTGTTATGGCTTGGACCTTTTATGGCGGATATCGGTGCACAGACTCCCTTTTTCTATATTTTCAGAGAGAGGGAATTACTATATGATTTATTCGAAGCTTCTACAGGTATGCGAATGATGCATAATTATTTCCGTATCGGAGGAGTAGCTGCTGATCTACCTCATGGCTGGATAGATAAATGTTTGGATTTCTGCGATTATTTTTTAACCAGAGTTGCTGAATATGAAAAACTTATTACGCGGAATCCCATTTTTTTGGAACGAGTTGAAGGAGTGGGCATTATTGGTGGGGAGGAAGCAAGAAATTGGGGCTTATCAGGACCAATGTTACGAGCTTCTGGAATACCATGGGATCTTCGTAAAGTTGATCATTATGAGTGTTACAATGAATTCGATTGGGAAGTCCAATGGCAAAAAGAAGGAGATTCATTAGCTCGTTATTTAGTACGAATAGGTGAAATGACAGAATCCGTAAAAATAATTCAACAGGCTATAGAAGGGATTCCGGGGGGGCCCTATGAGAATTTGGAAGTCCGACGCTTTGATAGAGCAAAAAATTCTGAATGGAATGATTTTGAATATAGATTCATTAGTAAAAAACCTTCACCCAATTTTGAATTGTCGAAACAAGAACTTTATATGAGAGTAGAAGCCCCAAAAGGAGAATTAGGAATTTATATGATAGGAGATAATAGTGTTTTCCCGTGGAGATGGAAAATTCGTCCACCCGGTTTCATCAATTTGCAAATTCTTCCCCAATTAGTTAAAAGAATGAAATTGGCTGATATCATGACGATACTAGGTAGTATAGATATCATTATGGGAGAAGTTGATCGTTGAAATGATAATTGATACGACAGAAGTGCAAACTATCAATTCTTTTTCTAGTTCGGAATCCGTAAAAGAAGTCTATGGACTCATATCGCTGTTTGTCCCCATTTTGCCCCTGATATTAGGAATCATAATAGGGGTACTAGTAATTGTGTGGTTAGAAAGAGAAATATCCGCAGCGATACAACAACGTATTGGGCCTGAATATGCTGGTCCATTGGGAATTCTTCAAGCTATAGCAGATGGGACCAAACTACTTTTTAAAGAGGACCTTTTCCCATCTAGAGGTAATATTCGTTTGTTTAGTGTCGGACCGTCTCTAGCGGTCATATCAATTCTACTAAGTTATTTAGTAATGCCCTTCGGGTATCGTCTTGTTTTAGCCGACCTAAGTATCGGTGTTTTTTTATGGATCGCCATTTCAAGTATTGCTCCTATTGGGCTTCTTATGTCAGGATATGGATCGAATAATAAATATTCCTTTTCGGGTGGTCTACGGGCTGCTGCTCAATCTATTAGTTATGAAATACCATTAACTCTATGTGTGTTATCAATATCTCTACGTGCGATTCGTTGGAACATGAACTTTTCCCTTCTCTACTCGAAATAAAGAAAAGAGCTTGAACATATTGAATAGATATCCCCCTTTTTATTTATCATTCGGGTTGATGAGTTAAACCAGATAGTTATATGAGTGAAACAAAACAGCTTATAAATTCGCTGTAAGAAGACAAAATCTCATTCCCTATGTACAACAATAAAGTGGAAGTAAACATAAGCAGTGTAAGCAGTTTACCCCAAGATTAGATTCTTTGATTAGTTATCATATCTTGAAGCGGGCGCAAAAGATCAACTGTATGGAGTTTCTACTACTGTCTTGTCTGTATTACCATACCGGGGATCAATCAAAAAAATTAGTGGACGGTTAGAAACACTAAGGTACACAAAAGATTAGTAATGGAGATAATATTAGGTAGCAAAAACGAGGTATGTCCACATAAAAGGAATCATAAGAAGGGCTTTAAGTTGGTAGAAATGATTAAGCAGTACTCCCTCACAATTCCGATCTAGAGTATGCTCCTACTCACTGATTAAGGGAATGACTATCAAGAACGAATTAATCCTTTTTTTTTTTCAGAGTAGCTTCTTCTCAGAAAGAAGAACAGGAACAAAAAAAGAAATGGAATACATACAATACAATAATACAGTAAAATAATATATAGATAGATAGAATAAGAAAAATGAATAAAAAAATCTTTATTTTTTTTTTTCTTCCATCCATACATATAGAATTCTTATCATGATTCATGAAATGCACTAGTCTCTAATTCTTTAATATCTATTGACGTAACAAGTATTTTATTAAAGGATTAAGTTATTACTGAACAAGGATAAATTTGAATTCTAAAGGATGAGAATGAGATCAATTCGGAAGTGCTTTTTTCTTATTCTAGCAGACGGAATTTCATTGGTCTAATTTGGGATTATGTGATGTATCTTTATTCTTCTATTTACCTACAAAGATGTTGATAATACTGAATTGGTCCTTACATTTATTTGTAACCATAGAGGAGCCGTATGAAGCTGAGGTCTCATGTACGGTTTTGGAATAGCGATAGGAACAGTGATGCTATTATCGACTATGATTATCTAACAGTTTAAGTACAGTTGATATAGTTGAGGCACAGTCAAAATATGGTTTTTGGGGGTGGAATCTATGGCGTCAACCTATAGGATTTATAGTTTTTCTAATTTCTTCTCTAGCAGAATGCGAGAGATTACCTTTTGATTTACCAGAAGCAGAAGAGGAATTAGTAGCAGGTTATCAAACCGAATATTCAGGTATCAAATACGGTTTATTTTACCTTGCTTCTTACCTAAATCTATTAATTTCTTCATTATTTGTAACAGTTCTTTACTTAGGTGGGTGGAATTTATTTATTCCGTACATATTCATTCCCGAGCTTTTCGTAAAAAAGAAAATGGTTGCAGTCTTTGGAATGACAATTGGTATCTTTATTACATTAGTTAAAGCTTATTTGTTTCTGTTCATTTCTATCACAACAAGATGGACTTTACCTAGGATGAGAATGGACCAGCTATTAAATCTTGGATGGAAATTTCTTTTACCTATCGCTCTAGGTAATCTATTATTGACAACTTCTTTCCAACTTGTTTCACTCTAAATAATAGAATAGAATAACAATATTCTAGATTCCTAACCTCTGTCAAACAAGAAAAAAAAACATCACTTTATTCATGGATATCCACAATATGTTCCCTATGGTAACTGGGTTCATAAATTACGGTCAACAAACAATACGAGCTGCAAGATACATTGGTCAAAGTTTTATAATTACCCTATCCCACACAAATCGTTTACCTGTAACTATTCAATATCCTTATGAAAAATCGATCGCATCAGAGCGTTTCCGTGGTCGAATTCACTTTGAATTTGATAAATGTATTGCTTGTGAAGTATGTGTTCGTGTATGTCCCATAGATCTACCCGTTGTTGATTGGAGATTAGAAAAAAATATAAAAAAAAAAAAATTGCTTAATTACAGTATTGATTTTGGATTCTGTATATTTTGTGGTAACTGTGTCGAGTATTGTCCAACAAACTGTTTATCAATGACTGAAGAATATGAACTTTCTACTTATGATCGTCACGAGTTGAATTATAATCAAATTGCTTTGGGACGGTTACCGATGTCAGTAATTGGAGATTACACAATTCAAACAGTTCTGAATTGGACTCAAATCAAAATAGACAAGAATAAACTACTTGATTCGAGAACGATTACCAATTACTAAGAGTTTGTTTTAATATAGAACTTCTTTCATTTTGTTTGATTAGTAACTACTAATACTAACTATAATATAACCATTTAGTATTGAGAATTATTGTTTGATTTAAGCTGAAAAGAAAATACATTTTTCTGATATTTTCGAAATAAACAATTTGAATTACTCTTTTTCGAATAAAAATAGGATAAGATTAAATTCAATTAGGAACATATCATATACAAGAAAAAATGGAGTAACCCTTTTTCTGAACCATTCAGTAAGATCATGAAATATTTCGACTTATTTATCTCTTATTTTATACATAATGGATTTGCTTGGACCAATACATGATATTCTTGTAATATTTCTTGGATCAGTTCTTATATTAGGGGGTTGGGGAGTAGTATTACTTACCAATCTAATTTATTCTGCCTTTTCGTTGGGATGCGTTCTTTTTTGTATATCCTTATTCTATATTTCATCAAACTCCTATTTTGTAGCTGCTGCGCAGCTCCTTATTTATGTGGGAGCCATAAATGTCTTAATCATATTTGCTGTAATGTTCATAAATCATTCAGAATATTCTAATGATTCCCATCTTTGGATCATTGGGGATGGGGTCACTTCAGTGGTTTGTACAAGTATTTTTTTCTCACTAATTACTACTATCCCAGATACATCATGGTACGGGATTATTTGGACTACAAGATCAAACCAGATTATAGAACAGGACCTAATAAGTAATGTTCAACAAATTGGGATTCATTTATCAACAAATTTTTATCTTCCGTTTGAACTTATTTCGATAATTCTTTTAATTTCTTTAATAGGTGCAATTACTATGGCTCGTCAATAATAAATAGTTAGAATTAAAAATTCTAAATCAAATAAAAAATGGAAAGGTTGTTCATTAAATCTATTGCCAATACCTTCTTTTGTTTTGTAATTGTTCTATTTTAATCAAGCGAATCAGTTGAATTGTTGTTCATATTGAAATTTGATGAGGAATTAGTCAATGATGTTCGAATATGTACTTATTTTGAGTGTATATTTATTTTCTATCGGTATCTATGGATTGATCACAAGTCGAAACATGGTTAGAGCACTTATGTGTCTTGATCTTATACTAAATTCGGTTAATATTAATCTCGTAACATTTTCTGATTTATTTGATAGTCGACAATTAAAAGGAGACATTTTCTCAATCTTTGTTATAGCTATTGCAGCTGCCGAAGCAGCTATTGGTCTAGCTATTGTTTCGTCAATCTACCGTAACAGAAAATCAACTCGTATCAATCAATCGAATTTGTTGAATAATTAGTCACAATAATCATATAAATTAAAGACAAAGACATATAAGACATATACATATACATAGACATATATAATTATATATACATATATAATTTATTTATATATTTATATAATATATTCATATTGATCTGATTGACCAATTTGAATTCGCATGTGCTATGATCACGTTTGTGGAAAGTCAGAGTTTCTTAGCCCTTTCTTATGAACAAATTTAGAAATATTAATCCATCCTTAGGTGGATTAATAAAATTTGATAAACCACTGATTCGTCTGGTGTTTATAATTATAATATAAATATATGATTCATATACTATGGATTTTACCAGATCGAAAATCAAAACTAGAATTTATAGACCCAATGTCACATTCAGTAAAAATTTATGATACATGTATAGGGTGTACTCAATGTGTACGAGCCTGTCCCACAGATGTATTGGAAATGATACCTTGGGATGGATGTAAAGCTAAACAAATTGCTTCCGCGCCAAGAACCGAGGACTGTGTAGGTTGTAAGAGATGTGAATCCGCTTGCCCAACAGATTTTTTGAGTGTCCGTGTTTATTTATGGCATGAAACAACTCGGAGCATGGGTCTATCTTATTGATACGTTACAAAAAACTCCACTTGAATCATTTGATTCCTTTTTACCGACAAAAACCCGTGCTCGATAAAATATTATTATTCCGAGCACGGGTTTTTCTGGTCAAGGCGTATCTTGTCTTTATTACGAGTTATTTTCCTTGGTTAACAATAATTGTGGTTTTGCCGATATTCGCAGCTTCTTCAATTTTTTTTCTCCCCCATAAAGGGAATAAGGTGTTTCGGTGGTATACTATTTGTATTTGTTTAATGGAACTCCTCTTAACAACCTATGTATTCTGTTATCATTTCCAATTGGACGATCAATTAATCCAATTGGAGGAGGATTTAAAATGTATAAATATTTTTGATTTTCACTGGAGACTGGGAATCGACGGACTTTCCATAGGACCCATTTTACTAACAGGATTTATCACTACTTTGGCTACTTTAGCGGCTTGGCCAGTTACTCGAAATTCACGATTGTTCTATTTACTGATGTTAGTAATGTATAGCGGTCAAATAGGATTATTTTCTTCTCGAGACCTTTTACTTTTTTTCATCATGTGGGAGTTAGAATTCATTCCTGTTTACTTACTTCTATCTATGTGGGGGGGAAAGAAACGTTTGTATTCGGCTACAAAGTTTATTTTGTACACTGCAGGAGGTTCCATTTTTCTCTTAATAGGAGTTTTAGGTATGGGTTTATATGGTTCCAACGAATCAACATTAGATTTTGAAAGATTAGCTAATCAATCATATCCTATGGCATTGGAAATAATATTATATTTTGGTTTCCTTATTGCTTATGCTGTCAAGTCGCCGATTATACCCCTGCATACATGGTTACCAGATACCCATGGAGAAGCACATTACAGCACATGTATGCTTCTAGCTGGAATCTTATTAAAAATGGGAGCATATGGATTGATTCGAATTAATATGGAATTATTACCCCACGCTCATTCTATATTTTCTCCCTGGTTGGTGATAGTTGGAACGATGCAAATAATCTATGCAGCTTCAACCTCTTTCGGGCAACGCAATTTAAAAAAGAGAATAGCCTGTTCCTCCGTATCTCACATGGGTTTCCTAATTATAGGAATTGGTTCCATAACCGACACAGGACTTAATGGGGCTATTTTACAAATACTCTCTCATGGATTTATTGGTGCTGCACTTTTTTTCTTGTCGGGAACGAGTTGTGATAGAATACGTCTTGTTTATTTAGACGAAATGGGTGGGATATCTCTTCCAATGCCAAAAATATTTACTATGTTTAGTAGTTTCTCGATGGCTTCTCTTGCATTGCCGGGAATGAGTGGTTTTGTTGCCGAATTAGTAGTATTTTTTGGAATAATTACCAGTCCAAAATATCTTTTAATGCCAAAAATCCTAATTACTTTTGTAATGGCAATTGGAATGATATTAACTCCTATTTATTTATTGTCTATGTCACGTCAGATGTTCTATGGATACAAGTTATTCAATGTACCAAACTCTTTTTTTGTGGATTCTGGACCACGAGAACTATTTGTTTCGATCTGTATCTTTTTACCCGTAATAGGTATTGGTATTTATCCGGATTTCGTTTTCTCACTATCAGTTGATAAGATCGAAGGTATCTTATCTAATTATTTTCATAGATAGTTTTCATTAATGAGAAAGTCTTATAATTCTGTGATTTTAATTGACTATTTTTTTTCCCCGTACAATGGAAAAAAAAATAGTCAATTAAAATTGTAATTAGATACATCTCGAGTTTTGGAGAACCACTTCCATAGTTCTCCAAAACTCGCACAAACTCTCATTATATATGTCGCGATATTCTTATCTTATGTATTCCTTTGTATTCTTTTTATGTTTATGTAATTTATTCAATTAGATGTTAATGTGAATGAACCATAACTATGTAGACCTATTCCTAATAGATTGATCCCAAAATAGCATATCCAAATTATAAGAAATCCTATAGAAGCTACAAGTGCCGGATTGGTACCTTGAAAATTTATATTTATTCTAGTATGCGAATAAATCGCGAATATGGTCCAAGTAATAAATGCCCAAGTTTCTTTTGGGTCCCAATTCCAATAGGATCCCCATGCCTCATTAGCCCAAACTGCTCCCGAAAGTATGCCTATGGTTAAAAAAATGAACCCTAAACTAATGATACGATAAGTCCAATAATCCAAACGCTGAGTCAATTGATATTTGTAATAATTTCGAAATGAAAGAAAAGAAGTGTTTTTAAAAACACTTCTTTTCTTATTCAAATATTCGGTCTCAGCAAAGAAAAATGACTTAATTAAGAATTTTTTTAAGAAATTTTTCCTTTTACAAAAAATATCCATGTTTTTTCGAAATGTAATGACTAAAAGAGCGACTGATAATAATGATCCGGATAAAAGAGTTGCATAGCTCAATAACATCATACTTACGTGCATCATTAACCATTGAGATTTTAGAGCAGGTACTAATATTGCAGATTGCCGAATTTCAGTTGAAAGACACGACGTGGCGAAGCCTTGAGTAAAAATGACACTTGGTGCGGTTATTGCGCTTAAATCATTTTTATGATTCCCTATCTTAGGAATCATATGAATAATGGAGAAACTCCACGAAAGAAAGATTAATGATTCGTATAAATTACTTAACGGGAAATGTCCCGAATAAATCCATCGAGTAATTAATAATCCTGTTATAGAGAAAAAAGCGGATATTATCCCTTTTTCCGACGAATCACGTAATCCTGCAATTTTGTGGATTAATAAGGTCATCAAATGAATCGTAATCATAATTGAAATGATCGAAAAAGAGATATGAGTTAATATATGTTCTAAAGTCACAAATATCATAAAAAAAAAGGTCCATTGCCAAATGGAAATCTGGAATTGAATATATTTATTATAGAATGAATCTATTCTGCCCCTTTTATGGGATGCCGCCACTCGGACTCGAACCGAGATGCTCTAGCACTGCTTCCTAAGAGCAGCGTGTCTACCGATTTCACCATGGCGGCTTACTTGAAATAATAATAGTCGATTCATGTTGAACCGTCGATATTCGACGATTCAACATGAATCGATGAATAAATACTCGTCTAAATTATATATATATATTTTATTTGAATGCTCAATCAATGATCCTTAGTTAGCATCGTCATAGGGTTCAGTTTTAACATCATTCAGGTATTATAAACTAAGTTTTTCCGTATTAGAACTGGATAGTTTTGTTCTCATGTGAGATATAGAAGGCAGAATAGAATCGTCTTTTTTCTATCTTTTTTTGATGATTTTTTTTTTCATGAATGAAAAAAAAAATGGATTTTAGTAATGAACAAAATCAAATAATTATAACTACTATTTCATATGTATCACAATTTCATCACTAAATCAAGAGATTTTTCTAACAATTGTGATACCTTACTTAGTATTATTAAGTATTAATATTCTGTGTTGTGTAAATAATTTTACATTTATGATAACATATTTATCAAATCAATTAGGTTTTGGGGCTAGGCATATAACAAAAGAATTTCAATCTCTATTACAATTGTACTTTTTCCAATTTATTCGATTTTTCTATTGAAAAAAGTACAATTGATAGGAAAAAAACAACCATTTCATGAGTTAAATATACTGTAATGAAAAGAACAAATAATACTTAGAACCCAATAGCAATAGACAGAAGAATTAGCAATATTGGTATTCTCCATACCGCAATAGTTAGTTTAATATCCAAGAGTTCAATGCATTAGTTAATGTGAATCATTCATCTTAAAAAGTGAAAATTTTTTCGTGACGTGTATAGTCAAATTATTCCAGTGCTTTATTACTTCTTTGTTGCACAAAAAAGCTTTTTGAATGCCTAGTGGAAACCGATTTAGCTAAAGAAAAAGCTTTTCCTGCAGCTAAATATCCCCTTTTATTCCAAATATTTCTACGAATACGTTTTTTTGATATAGAAGTGCGTTTTTTTGGAACCGCCATTTTTTTTTTTAAGTTACTAATTTTTATTGTTCTATGTGAAAGACATGTATTGTTCAAAATAGATTGTTCTTTCTTTTTATCTATACTTATTCTTATTGCGCCAATAATAGTTTTTTTATTTTCGTTTTTTTTTTCATTTTCTCAAAACAAAACATTTCATAACATACAAATATATAATAATAAATCAGAGATAAATTCTATATAAATAGATAAATATATACATGTCCATCATATAACATATGGTATTAACACCGGTTAATACTAGTGAAAAAAAAAATGAAAATAAAATAAAAAATAATTTTTTTATATTAATTTAATTGATTAAGTTCAGGACAACGTGCCTATAATTGAAACTCAAATTTAGAACTCAAAAAAGTAGTTAAACAAAACATTCCCTTACCTGATAAGGTAACCTTAGTCGTTTTTTATTTAAGTTTTATTTAATTTCAGGTTTATACGAAGTATAAAGTATCATAGGATTTGGAATTTCCAATAAACAAAAGTTTTCCTTAGTTAATAACTGAGCAGTAATCTTTTCTTAGTTATTTGATCATATCACTTGCTATTTGCCAACCAATTGTAATTTTTTCTCAGATATTTTATATCTGAGAAAAAAGAATCAGAATAATAAAAAAGAAAAATAGTTTTATTTTCATTTTTTATTATTGTTCCTTGCAATAATTGGTGAATCGAAAACAACTAAATAAAAAAAAAAAATAAGAGAAAAATTCGAATTTGTTTTTTTTTATGGAACATACATATCAATATGCGTGGATAATACCCTTTCTTCCACTTCCAGTTACTATGTCAATAGGATTTGGACTTCTACTTGTTCCAACAGCAACAAAAAATATTCGTCGTATGTGGACTTTTGTTAGTATTTTACTGCTAAGTACGGTTATGGGGTTTTCGGCCAATCTGGCTATTCAGCAAATAAATGGAAGTTTTATCTATCAATATCTATGTTCTTGGACCATCAATAATGATTTTTCCTTAGAGTTCGGATACTTGATCGATCCACTTACTTCTATTATGTCATTACTAATTTCTACTGTTGGAATCATGGTTCTTATGTATAGTGACAATTATATGTCTCATGATCAGGGATATCTGAGATTTTTTGCTTATATGAGTTTTTTCAATACTTCCATGTTGGGATTAGTTACTAGTTCCAATTTGATACAAATTCATATTTTTTGGGAACTAGTGGGAATGTGTTCCTATTTATTAATAGGTTTTTGGTTCACACGACCTATTGCAGCAAGTGCTTGTCAAAAAGCTTTTGTAATTAATCGTGTAGGTGATTTTGGTTTATTATTAGGAATCTTAGGTTTTTATTGGATAACAGGTAGTTTCGAATTTCGAGATTTGTTCGAAATAGTTAATAACTTGCTCCATAATAATGAGGTCAATTTAAAATTTCTTATTCTATGTGCCTGTTTATTATTTCTTGGTGCAGTTGCTAAATCCGCACAATTTCCCCTTCACGTATGGTTACCTGATGCCATGGAGGGACCTACTCCCATTTCGGCTCTTATTCATGCTGCTACTATGGTAGCAGCAGGAATTTTTCTTGTAGCACGACTTCTTCCTCTTTTTATAGTCATACCTTACATAATGAATCTCATTTCTTTAATAGGTATAATAACACTAATATTAGGAGCTACTTTGGCTCTTGCTCAAGGAGACATTAAAAGAAGTTTAGCCTATTCAACAGTGTCTCAATTGGGTTATATTATGTTAGCCCTAGGTATAGGTTCTTATCGAGCTGCTTTATTTCATTTGATCACTCATGCCTATTCTAAAGCTTTATTGTTTTTGGGATCCGGATCTATTATTCATTCAATGGAACCTGTTGTTGGATATTCGCCGGATAAAAGTCAGAATATGGTTCTTATGGGTGGTTTAACA